GTAGAGATCATGCACCTTTTTTTTTCTAAAAAAAAAATACTATGAAATAAAAAGTACAGTTGGATGAATCCAACTTTTTCTTGAAATACACAACTCGCACACACTCCCTTTCCAAAGAAAACTAATACACAAAACACTATAATTAGATTTATTAGATTTGTTGCTAAAATATCGGTATTCAACCCGAAACTCCCGGCGAGTGGCCAGTGGTCCAAGAAAGCGAAAGAATCAATTACATTTTTCATATATTTTCCTTTTAATAGATAGGACTAATAAAGAATAAAGTTCTTTTTCTATCACTTCACTCGCCCCTTTTTAATCCATTTATTTTATTGAATATGCATAGGATTTTTCCCCTTTTTAAATAGGAATAAAAACAATTTCTGAATTTCAGTTAGATTGAATTTTTTAAATTATGAAGTATTTCCTTTTGTTGAAATCTTTCCTAAATTTGTAAAAAAAAAAAAAATGGAAAAAAAAAATGTTCCATTATACTAAGCTGAGCCAATCTGAGAATTCAAATAAGTCCTTACTGGTATTTTGTTTCACCATATAAAGAATTTTGAATTATAGGAAAAAAGAAAGTATTGATAGAATTTAAAGAAATAAGAATCAATTTCAAGTTAATAAAATAGAAAAAAATAGATAATCTAATTGACTTTTTTATTGGTAAGTTTTATTGCTAAGATAGGGTTAAACAAAAGGATTTGCAAATAAAAGCGCTAATGCCACAACTAATCCATAAATTGTTAAAGCTTCCATAAACGCTAGACTAAGCAATAAAGTACCTCGTATTTTACCCTCTGCTTCTGGTTGTCTCGCAATACCTTCTACAGCTTGACCTGCAGCAGTACCTTGACCAATCCCAGGTCCAATAGAAGCAAGCCCTACAGCCAATCCAGCAGCAATAACAGAAGCAGCAGAAATTAATGGGTTCATAATAGGTTTCTCGCCAAAAAAAAATTGGTAATGATACAACCAATTAATGAAATATTACTTAAATCATAAAAAATTGATTAGTTTAAATAACTAAAAATTCTGAATTGAAATAAAATATTACTAAATTGTTAGAACTATCTAAATATCTCCTTTTTTTTTTTCGTTTTTACTTAAATCATAATGCTTAAATGATAATGATGGGTTTTCGTATATAAATATCCATATATATATAGTTTTAGTTATTTGATTTATTTTCAACCTTTCTTTCATTGAATGCTTACTTTTGACTTTTCAGGATCCTTTAGTTCACCTGCTTTTTGTTTAATACATAATCACAGATGAAACAGATGATTTAGATTGAAATGTATCTATTTAGAATCAAAATAAAATATACCTATAATAAATAAAATAGATACATATATAATCAAACATATACAATCTATATCCATATATAGATATATAAATTCAATATATATAATATCATTTCATTATTAATATATAATATTCAATATAGTAGCTATCTTATAGTATATCTAGCTATATACTATGGATAGCTAGGAACTATATAACTTAGATGGGGTTGTTTCATTAGTTAATAATTTTACATAGGAAAGGAAAGGGTGATTGATTTCTTACATAAAAAGTGCGTATTGAATATTGAATCATTTGGATTCCAGAATCATTCGAATTCTATAATAATTTATTCCCATACCAAAAATGACTGGATTGATAAACATTACATAAATTTAGTGTAACCCCCCCACTTTTGTATTACAAATTCCAATTCAATTAGGTCCATCCTCTCTCCTAGGATTCTCAGTCATATCTGATCCTATATTTAAATATATATTATTATAAAACCAAGCAAATTATCTTGAATCATACAATAATTGGGATAAACTGAAAAAAGAATATTTTCTCGAAAACTAATCAATGATGATCCTCCATGGATTCTCCTATATAAGCTGCGGCTAAAGTTGCAAAAATAAGAGCTTGAATACCACTTGTAAATAATCCAAGAAAAATAACAGGTATAGGAACTACTAAAGGAACTAAAGAAACAAGAACAACAACTACTAATTCATCAGCCAATATATTCCCAAAAAGTCGAAAACTCAAAGATAAAGGTTTTGTGAAATCTTCTAGGATGTTAATTGGTAATAGTATTGGAGTTGGTTTAATATATTTCTCGAAATAAGCCAATCCTTTTTTGCTAAGACCTGCATAAAAATATCCTATTGACGTGAGTAAAGCTAAGGCAACAGTAGTATTTATATCATTCGTGGGCGCAGCTAACTCCCCATGAGGCAACTTTATGAGTTTCCAAGGTAAAAGAGCACCTGACCAATTAGAAACAAAAATAAATAGGAACATAGTTCCAATAAAGGGAACCCAAGGTCCATATTCTTCTCCAATTTGAGTTTTACTCAAGTCTCGAATAAATTCAAGAATATATTCAAAAAAATTCTGACCATTAGTCGGAATAGTTTGTGGATTCCGAACAGTTATGATAACTGATACTAATAAGATACTAATTACAACCCAAGAAGTGATAAGTACTTGGGCATGAATTTGTAAACCTCCTATTTGCCAATAAAGATGTTGACCTACTTCTACACTCGATATTTCGTATAATTGATTATATGTTTTAATGGAACATGATATAACATTCATATTATCCTATAATATATAATAGAAATTGAACTTCAAAAAAGAAATTATTTGGATTGAATCGTCTCTTTCTAAACTCACCAACTTGAATCATTCATTCTATATTTAAGATAACAAGAAATCACGTAACATCATAATATATATAGATAATATCATAATATATAAATATACCCGCACCCCAGTTAGTTCTTTTTTCTTTTTTGATTTCCATTTTAATCTTTTTTAGAAGATTTTTCATATATTTCAAATATGTTATCTTTTATTTTGCTCTTTTTTTGATTTCCATTTTCATCTTTTTAGAAGATTTTTCATATATTTCAAATATGTTATCCTTTATTTTGGTCTTTTTTCGACGGTCTTCAAAAATATAAGAGTATTCAATCTGACTCGATGACCTTCCCAAATTGCGGACATTAATTTAGTAAGAATCCATCGAATTGAAATTGGATCCTTATCGTTGGCTGGAATTGGAATATCTGCAAGATCTGGGTCACAATTTGTATCGATTAAACAAATTGTCGGAATACCTAAAATGATACATTCTCGAAGAGCTAAATGTTCTTCTTCCTGATCAACGATGATCACAATCTCAGGCAAATCTTTCATATATTTGATCCCGCCAAGATATTTTTGAAAAGTAGATAATTTTCTGTTCACAATTGCTGCATCTCTTTTGGAGAGAGAGTTGAATTTTCCCTTATTTTCTAATACTTTTAAGTTCCTCAACTTAAAAAGTTTCAGGTGTGTAACGACCCAATTCGTTAACATACCACGAAACCATTTTTTACTAACATAATGACACCGAGCCGTTTTTGCAGCTATTGCTACGAAACGTGCTACTTTTTGTGGAAATTTTTTGGTACCAACGATTAAAATGTCTTGTCCTTGAGATGCTGCTTCAAAAAGTAAATCACAAGCTTCTGATAAAAAACGCGCAGTTTTAGCAAGATTTGTAATATGTATAGCATTACGCTTGTATTTACCCTTCGCAATAATATAAGGGGCTATTTTAGGATTCCATCTCTTTTTACTATAACCTAAATGAACTCTTGCTTCAATCATATCTTGCAAATTTATGTTCCAATATCTTTTTGTCATTTTCTCTCCCACTTCCTTTTTTTATTTGTACAAAGAAATGAAGTACCTTAAAATATATAATTGTTCCGATGGAACCTTCTATTGGGGGTTTCCCATTGATAAACGAAACAAACTCGAAACTTTTTGAATTGCTAATTTGATTTATTCTAATTTGATAAAAAAAAAAAAAGATAGTTAAAGGCAAAAATGAATCTGCTCTTAAATTAAGAATCATGAAATCTCATCAAAGATTGTTCTGATGTTTCATGATAATTTGCCTCATGAAGATTATTTGTTATATCAGAACACAATAATTCTTTATGGTGTAACATAATATCTCTCATTTCCAACTCAAATCGATTTTTTTTTTTTTTTTCTAAATCAAAGTTCTTGTCTTGTCTTGAAGGGTGTACAAATTTTTTCAATCCGGTACCCATAGGTAAAATCCTTCCCAGAACAACATTTTCTTTTAGGCCTTTCAACCAATCAATACGACCTCGTAGAGCAGCTTTTGCTAAAACTCGAGCGGTTTCTTGAAAACTTGCTTCGGATAAGAAACTTTGAGTATTCAGAGACGTTCTTGTTATTCCTAATAAGATTGCCTGATAGAACATGGATTCATCCAAAGCACGTCCTGCCCGTTCTGCTCGTAACAATCCAATTAATTCTCTAGGTAAAAAAATATTAGACATTCCATCTCCGGAAACCAAGACTTTGGATGTTACTTGACGTATAATAATCTCGATATGTTTATCATGGATCTGTACCCCTTGTGATCGATAAACCTTTTGGATCTTATTAATCAAAGAAATACGACTTTGGGCTATGGTTAGCTCAGCTCCAATCAAGAAAATCCAAGGTAATCCAAGAATTTTGGGTATACATTTATTCCAACCTTCCAATCTACTTTTGAAGTTTATAGAGATTGAATCAATCGAAGACGCTTCAAAAAATTTTTCTACTTTGGGAAGACCTTGCGTTATATCACTAGATTTCGATTTTTCATATAGAAATGTAACTAATATATCTCCTTCATAAAGGATTTTCCCATAATAACCATGAATAGTTCCTCCTGAAGTTACCAAATAAGGCTTAGCAGATCTTATAACTAAAGAATTAAGATTAAGAATTACAATTTGACCAGATTTTTGGACATATGATTTGTCTTGAAATAGACAAACATTTTCGCAAAGAAATTGTCCAAGTTTAATTATTGTCGATGTTTTTTCACAATTATCGTTGTGAAAGAAAGAACACCAATTCCAATTGAATGGGTTCAAAATAAAGCCCCCGCATAAATCAGAATTATAAACCCTACTATTTTCATCTATTAAACAGTATTGAGATACTTCAAGTACTTGAAATATTTTTTTGAAAATCTGTTTCAAATGAAATCTCCTATTTTGATCTATTAAATAGAATTGCAGTACTTGAGCTCTCAATACTTTGAGAGTCAGCTTAAAAAGGAATGGTTTTAAGATGAAACATGAATCAAGATTCAAATTCCCTATATCTAATAAAAAAATTCTCATTAATTGAAATAGTACGAAAATATCTTTCCAATTCTCAAATAAAAAATATTTTTTGAATAAGACTTCATTATGAGTTATTAAATGGTAAAATGAATCAAAATTTGCTATTTTAGGTAAAATAGTGCCTAACAGACCCTTAGAATACCCATATAGAAATAGGGTATTCCTTTTTTTTGTCACAGTATTATTTTGGAATGGATAATCCATTTGAGAACAATTGGACGACGATAAAATTATTAAGGATTGACAAGTCTTATTTGGATTTAATAAAGTACCCATAATTCGTTGATGTTGACGAAGTGATTGAATCTTCCCCTTGGAAGAAAAAGGATTGATATTGGTACGATTTAATCTATTATCAGGAATCCATTCTGAATTGACTCTGTTATACCTTTTTTCAGTATATGAGATAGTGGACTTGACTAACTCCATTTTGATGAAATCTCGAATCAAATTATTTGTCCTTACCCCGACAAAGGAAGCATGAACCTCTTCTTCTATAGAACCTGTTTGTTCTTGGTTCCAATTTAATACTAAGCAAGTTCGAACTAATTGAATACTTGTGAGAGAAATTATTCGAATTGGCTTGCTATCTGCATAAAGGAAATAATTGACAACTTGAAGTTGGAGATTCTCTTTCTCTTCCAAGAGGTCTTGAGGGAAAAGTTTTGCTAAATGAATATCCTCGGGTCCTTCATATGGAATTATAGATCTAACGAAAAAAAAATAATTTTTTTTGCTAGGTGTAATCCCTTGAACATAGATCCAATCTTTCCATTTTTTTGATTTCTTAGAATTTGTTTTTTCTTGTGGTATTAAAATGTTGTCCTGCCTAAATATCTTATCTGTTTCCTCAGGAAAATGAATATCTCCAGAAAAAATTTTTAGTTCAATATACTTTTTTTTTTTCTCCACTTGAACTAATCCACTTACTTGGCTTCTTATATTGAAAGTAAGCCATGTATCTACTCCAATGATACTATTGTTTCGAACCCTTATAACTGAGGATTTCGGTAAGATATGTACTTCTTCGGGAATGAAAAAAAATGAATCCACTTTCCTTTGGTCCTCCGGACTCAATTCTTTTTTTTCTTGATTCTCAATCAATGTTTGTTCTTCAGGATTCCATTCGTTTATTTCGTCATCTTTGCTTAATATTTGGTTTTCCACATTCCATTCATTTGTTTTGTCATCTTTAATCAATGTTTGGTCTTCCAGAAATTCTTTAATTTCTTGATCCTCAATCAATCTTTGGTTTTTTGGATTCCGTTCTTTTATTCCTTGATTCTCAATTAACGTTTGTTCTTCCAGATTCCATGTGTTTGTTTCTTCATCTTCACTCGATATTTGGTCTTCCAGATCCCATTCCTTTGTTTCTTCATCTTCACTCAATGTTTGATCTTCCGGATCCCATTCCTTTATTTCTTCATCTTCACTCAATGTTTCGTTTTCTACATTGCATTCTTTTGTTCTTTGATATTCAATCAACGTTTGGTATTTTTGATACTGAGTCAGCCTTCGGTATTCCGGGCTCGATTTTTTGATTCCTTGATACTCAATCAATGTTTGGTATTCTGGAAATTTTTTTGTTTCTTTATTTTCACTCAATGCTTGGTCTTCCGGATTCCATTCCTTTGTTTCTTCATCTTCACTCAATGTTTGGTCTTCCGGATCCCATTCCTTTGTTTCTTCATCATCACTCAATGTTTGGTCTTCCGGCTCCGATTCATTTGTTTCTTCATCTTCACTCAATGTTTGGTCTTCCGGATCCCATTCCTTTGTTTCTTCATCATCACTCAATGGTTGGTCTTCCGGATCCCATTCTTTTGTTTCTTCATCATCACTCAATGTTTGGTCTTCCGGATCCCATTCCTTTGTTTCTTCATCATCACTCAATGTTTGGTCTTCCGGCTCCGATTCATTTGTTTCTTCATCTTCACTCAATGTTTGGTCTTCCGGATCCCATTCCTTTGTTTCTTTATCTTCACTCAATGTTTGGTCTTCCGGATCCCATTCCTTTGTTTCTTCATCTTCAATAAAATTCTCTTTTTTTATGATTGAATCTATTCCACTGGTACTATACTGTTTAATAATTCCTGAACTGCTTCTTCTGTATCGTGAATCATCCAAATAAGTAAGAATACTATTTCTATGTAAAATACCATTTATGGGTATTTTCATCAAAATAGCAAAACAGGGTATTAGTTTTTTATTATATTGTAATGGGATGATAAATCGATTTCTTCGCTTTTTGGCCAAGAAATAAGAATTCTCTAGGAGAATAGAAGGATATATAAAATCCCAAGAATTATTTGATATAATTTGAGCAGATCTTGAATAATCATGAAATTCCCTATCTTTTTTACCAGAAGTATTCAACAATTTATATCTTACTTGATCATTAGTTATTGATAGGTCATAAATAGATCTTCCTTCAATAGAAAAAGAATTAACATTCATTTTATCTTGATCCTTGTAGAGCGAAAAAGATAGTCTATCGGATCTGTATGGGCTTCCTGCTAATATCCATAAATGGCTTGTTTTTGTTAATAGATGAATATTACTATATTTATGTTTAGTTGCATGGTAGACATCAGTACTCCAGTGCATTTCTCCCCCAGATTCCGAATAAATATGTTTTTCGACTGTTTCTTTAAAAGGAAAGGGGGACATTCCAGTACGAATTTCAGCAATAACTTGTTCTGATTCTATATATTGATCATTTTGAACTAAAATTAAACTTTTTGATGGAATAGTCACATTATGTATAATATCCCGACTCTCAATAGTTACATAAAAATCTATAGGACATAGAAAGGCGGGATGCCCATAACGGGTACGCGTGGGATGAACAAAATCCTGATTGAATTTGATTTTTCCACGAAAGGGAGCTCGTACATATTCCGCAGTACCACCTGTAAATACTCCACCAGTATGAAAAGTTCTTAATGTGAGTTGAGTTCCCGGTTCCCCAATTGATTGACCCGCAATAATACCTACAGCTTCTCCTAATTCGACCAAATCACCATGAGTGGGACTTCGACCATAACATAATTGACAGATCCAAGCTGTACTCCTACAAGTAAAGGGACTTCGAATATATATTGGTTGTGCTCGAAAGGTTATGAATTGATTGACCAATCCAATCCCAATATCTTGATTTCGAGTAGCAATGCATCGTAGACCAATATAGATATCATCTGCTAATACACGACCAACTAATGTTTGGATAAAAATTGTTTCCGTCATATCATTTTGAGGACTCACGGAAATACCTTGTACAGTACCACAATCTCTTCTACGTATAATCATATGTTGAACTACTTCAACAAGTCTACGTGTAAGATATCCAGCATCCGCTGTTCGTATAGCAGTATCTACAACTCCTTTACGAGCTCCATAGCAAGAAATTATATATTCTGTCAAAGACAGTCCCTCACGAAAATTGCTTTGAATAGGTAAATCAATCATTTGTCCTTGGGGATCCGACATCAACCCTCTCATACCTACTAATTGGTGTACCTGAGATGCATTTCCCCTAGCTCCCGAAAAAGACATTAAATAGACGGGATTAGAGGGATCAGTCATCTGAAAATTAGTATTCATTTCATGTCTTAAATATTCACTTGTAGCATACCATATTTCAATGGATTGACGTAATTTTTCTACTGTGTGTACATTCCCATAATGATGGTGTTTTTCTAAAATAGAATTCTGTTGTTCAGCATCTTGCACTAACCATTGTTTCGAAGATATTGTTAAAAGATCATCAATTCCCAATGAAATAGATGTAGTAGTGGCTTGATGGAAACCTAAAGTCTTTACTTGATCCAAGATATGGGATGTATATCCCATTCCAAAATGAGTTATTAATCTCCTAATAAGTCGTTTCATAGCAGTTCCATTTATGACTTTATTATAAAACGCTTGTTCTTGCATAATTCTCCTTATATTTTTATTTTACCGAGTTGGATTGGGACAATGCAATCATTCAAGACGGAACTTTTTTTTTTCATCTTAATCTTGATTCACACAGAAATTGAGAAATTATGATACTAGTGAAAGTGGAAAGACCAAAATTCTCACGAGAAGGGATATCGCCTAATCTAATTTCTTAATTTAGATAGTGTAGAAATAGAGCCGATCTGACTAAAGCCTTGTATCGCTTCTTCGGTTTCTCGATAAAAAGAAATATGACCAAGAGTGGTTCGAATGTATATACAACGGATTTCTTTTTTTATATTTCCTACTATTAGATAGTACTCATAAATCTCATGATAAGTACCTAAAGATTCGTATTGAACTTCGATAGGAACTTCGTCGCTTGACCCAATAAAACCTTGTTGATTTAGTTTCCATCGGAGCCATAAGGGGCTATCTAAACTGATCCTTTTCTGCCAATAAGCTCCAAGTGCATCATATGAATTAGAAAAATAGGGCTCTTTCTCCTTAATATATTGATAATTCTTATTATCAATTAATTTCTTTTGATAGTTTTTGTAATTAGATTTATTATACCTATTTGCACAAATACCTCGAGTATTTCCAATCGTTAATATATAAAGCCCAATAAGCATATCCTGAGTTGGTACGCAAATGGGATCTGCAATAGCTGGAGACAAAAGATTTATATGAGAAAACATAAGTAAACGAGCCTCTACTTGAGCTTCCAAAGATAAAGGTAAATGAACAGCCATTTGATCTCCATCAAAGTCCGCATTAAAACCCTTACAAACTAATGGGTGTAAACAAATAGCACGTCCCTCCACTAAAATTGGTTGGAAAGCCAAGATGCCTAGTCTATGCAGAGTAGGTGCTCTATTCAATAATACGGGATGCCCCCGCATAACTTCTTGAAGTATTTCCCATACAATAGGTTCTTTTTCCTGTTCCTGAATCATACTTTTAGCAGTTGCTGTGTTAGAAGCAACATGTTGTCTAATTAGATCGCGAATTAGAAATATTTGGAAAAGCTCTATTGCTATTTCTCTAGGTAATCCACATTGATGTAATGAAAGGGAAGGACCCACAACAATGACAGAACGCCCTGAATAATCAACTCGTTTACCAAGCAAAGTTTTACGAAATCTGCCCTCTTTACCTCCAAGCATATCTGAAAGTGACTTGTAAACTTTATTATAAATATCTCTCCTCGGTTCTCCACCACGGCCCCCAAGAAGTATATCCACAGCTTCTTGTAACAATCTCATCTGAGAAATTATGATTCCTCTCTCCGAAGATATACTTTGAGATAATACAGTGGTAAGTTGCTTGTTCCGAAAGATCACTCTTTTATAGAGTTCATTAAGATCCGAACTCACAAGTTTACCGCCATCTATCCGAATAATAGGTCTCAATTCAGGAGGAAGAACTGGTAAAAAGTATAAAACCATCCGTTCTGGTTCTACATTTGTTTGAAGAAAACGTTTAGCTAATTCCATACGTCTAACCAAAAAATTCTTTCTTTTTTTTTTTCTATTTTCCCATTCATCGCCAGTAGATTTCTCATCTTCATCAACAGTAGACTCTTCATCTCTTAATACCTTCCATTCTACTAATGAATTTTCTATAAGAATTCGCAAATCTAAATCCGCTAATAGTTCTCTAATAGCATCTGCTCCTGTCGCAATTTCTCGATTTTGCAATGTTTCAAACCGAGGCCTAAAAAAGGGTGGAATACTATATTTCCAAGATTGGATTTCATACTCGAATAAACCTCGTAATCGTAAGAAAGTAGGTTTTTTAGTTGTGGGCCTAGCAAAAGAAGAATTGAGATAGGTTCCTATAGGATAGGCTTCCCCCCCTTCAAATCGGACGTGAAGGTTTCCTTTCATCCGGCTCAAGTAGTTGTACTAAAAAAAGAAATTCTTTCTTATTTTTATACTTTTTAAACTTTGTTTAATAAAACTCTACAAAGAACTACTCCTTACTCAAGTTCCCAATAAAAACTAACACTTTATTGATTTATTCTTCTTTTTTTACTAAAATTGGATATTTACTTAAAAAAGAAATGTGAAATTGTTGAGTAGTCTACTTCCCTGATGAATTATCTTAAAGAAAGACTTTGGAATTCCTAAGGGATTTTTTTGTCTACATCTCCTTTCATTTGATCTTTTAGGTCTTTACTCACCTCGACGGTTATGCTTTAATGTTCTTTGAAGCATATATGCGATAAATAAACTCCTGTAACCATACTATATTTGCTTGCTTAAGCAAAACTTCTATCTAAAATAAATGGAATGACTAATTCCATGAAAAAAGAATTTCACAAGGTATAAATAGCTATTTTTATTTGTCTGTTACAGAATCAACCATGGATCAATTCCCCTTGAATTTGTAAGTATGGAATACACAAAAAAATCTAAGTTTCATGTGATTTCTACCAAAACACATGTCAGAGCGGGGGCATCCCAATTGAATCGAAGGGGATGACAGTTTTTGAATCTAAATCTGTCAAATGAAAATTTTGATCAAATCACACACCACAATATACTAAGCTTTTTAATTCCTGAAAAGGTTTATCTAAAAGATTCGCGATATAACTAGGAAGACGTTTGAAATACCACACATGAGTTACTGGACATATGAGTTTGATGTATCCCATTTGATATCTTCGTATTCGAGAATGAATAAATTGTACCCCGCACTTTTCACAAAATCTTGGATTTTCTTTTTCAGATCCAATCTCTCGATAATTTCCACAAGCACAAAATCCACTTTTTAAGGGTCCAAAGATTCTTTCGCAAAACAATCCATTTTTTTCTGGTTTATTGCTTTTATAAGAAAAAGTACGATCTTCTTTTACCTCTCCAACTACCTCTCCGTTAGGTAAGATTTTGGTAGCCCAAACTTTTATTTGTTGAGGAGAAACTAATCCAATTTGAAGTTGTTGATGTTTATACTGGTCAATCATAAAATAAAATCGAAATAATGAATGATTAATTTAGATCAAAGTTCCTTCCTAGAAATCTGGAAGTTTTTTTCAGATACAAGGCAAAAATGCAGTTCTAGAGCCAAAGATCGTAGTTCTCGAGTGAGCACTCGAAAAGTTTCCGGAACATCAATATCGTCGTCGGGGTTAGGTGCTGTTCCTCCACTAAGCATAATATCGATTATTTGTTTACGAGTTCTAATATGATCAGATTTATAAGTAAGCATCTCTTGTAAAATACGAGCAACACCAAAGCCTTCCAGGGCCCAAACTTCCATTTCTCCTACTCGTTGTCCTCCTTTGTTGGCCCTTCCTCTAACAGGTTGTTGTGTAACATGTGTGTAAGGTCCAGTAGAACGTGCATGGATCTTATCATCAACTTGATGAATTAATTTTAAGATATAGGACTTTCCTATTAGAACAGGTTGTTCAAAAAGATCTCCTGTTCTTCCATCAAATATTTTGCTTTTTCCCGGGTACTCGGGTTCAAATACCCATGGATTTTTTGTTTGTTTACTGGCTTCATATAATTCAGAAAACACTAGTTTCCTCGAAGCTTCTTGCTCATATCTTTCATCAAAAGGTGCTATCCTATAATGTCTCTTTAACAAATCTCCTGCTAACCCGAGTGAACATTCAAATATCTGTCCCACATTCATTCGTGAAGGTACTCCTAAGGGATTGAAAACCATATCAACAGGTCTTCCATCTTGCAAATAAGGCATATCTTGTCTAGGTAAAATCCTGGAAACGATACCTTTATTCCCATGTCTTCCAGCTACTTTATCACCTACTTTAATTTTTCGTTTCTGTAAAATATATACACAAACCATTTCTAAAATATCACGAGAATCTTTTTTCTCGATCCATTTCACATCAATAACGCGACCTCTTCCACCTATAGGTAATTTGAAAGAAGTTTCCTTTGAAGTGGATAAATCCATATCAAGTATAGCTCCTATTAATCTATTCCCCGGGATGGGTTCATCCTCTGCTGGTGTTAATTTACCTACTAGAATATCGCCTGTTTCTACCCAAGATCCCAACATCACAATTCCATTTCTATCCAAATGGTGGAGTAAATGAGTCTTCAAATGTGGTATTTCCTTAGTGATTCTTTCAGGACCTTGATTTGTCACATAAGTCTGAATTGGATATTTTCGAATATGAAAAGAAGTATAAATATCTTCATATAGGAGGCGTTCGCTAATGAGTACTGCATCTTCAAAATTGTAACCCTCCCATGGCATATAAGCTACCAATATGTTTTTTCCTAAAGCAAGTTCCCCACTAACTGTAGCTGCACCATCCGCTAAAATTTGTCCTTTTTTAATGCATTGATCCCTATGTACCCGGGGTTTTTGGTGGATCAAAGTTTTTTTGTTGGAACCTTGATACTTAACTAAAGGAATACTCATACTATTTCCATGACTGGATAAGAGGATCTTGTGAGTATCAGTATAAATGACCTTTCCCAGATGGTCGGCTATAAGTAAAACCCCCGAATCTAGAGCCGTTTGGCCTTCCAGTCCAGTTCCAACAATGCACTTCTCAGACCGAAAAAGCGGAATCGCTTGGCGCTGCATATTAGAACTCATTAAAGCCCGATTTGCATCATTATGCTCAATAAATGGAATAAGGGAAGCTCCAACAGAAAAATAGTGGAAAGGAAAAATGCTTCTAAGATGAATCTTTTCCCATGCAATAGTTAAAAATTCTTGACGGTATCGAGCTGGAACAAATTCTTCTTCCTGAATACTCCGATTCAAGGCTAAAGAATTTTCGGCTGCTACCATATAATATTCATCTCTATTTGGTGATAAATAAACCACTTGTGCTTCTTTTTTTTTTTGTTTCTCAGATATTTGATAAAAGGGGCTCTCTATAGATCCCCAATGACCAACCCTTGCATGAATAGCTAAGGATCCAATAAGTCCAACATTGGTTCCTTCGGACGTATCAATTGGACAAATACGTCCATAGTAACTGGGATGTATATCTCGTATCTGAAAACTAGCAGTTCGACTCGTCAATCCTCTAGGATCCAAATAACTCCATTTTCGCCCATGAACTAGTTGTGCCAATGGATTTGTTTGATCTGAAACTTGAGATAAGGGATGCCCGCCAAAAAACGATTCATAAGTAGTTGTTAATGAAAAAAAAGTGGAATTAATCAAATTTTGAGGAGCCCGTATCCATTTATTTTGAATAATTGCTCTACTAATAGTATTTCGAATTGCATTTTCTAAACGAATAAGAGCTAATCCGAATTGATCCTGTAATAGATCTCCTGCAGAACGGATACGTTTATTTTTCAAGTGATTCATATCATCAAGTGTACCTATTCCTAATTTTATTCCGATCAAATAATCCACAGCCGCCAATATATCTCGTGGTAACAAACATGTATTGTTCTGAGGTATATCAAGATTTAGCCTCCGGTTCATATTTTGTCGACCAATCCTTCCTAATTCACATTTTTTTTGAAAGAATTTCTCTTGTAATACCTTATACATGTACTCCCAAGGTACCATATCTTCCTCTTCCTCCTCTTCTCCATGACGAAATTTTTGATAAAACTCCAAAATAGCATCTTTTTTTGAAGGCATTCCCTTCTTATTCAGGAAAGATAAGAAAATCTCAGGGTAACAAACATTGTCTAGAATTTCTCTTAGATTCGAACCCATAGCTGATAATAGAACTAAAATAGAGATCTTTTGGTTTCTACTCACACGGGCCCATATCCTTCCTTTTCTATCCATTTCTAATTTTGATCTTCCTCCCCAATCTGAAATTATAATACAGGTATAAACAGAAATCCCGTTATGATCCAATTTGGAACGATAGTAAATACCAGGACTTTGCAATATTTGATTGATTACAGTTCTATATATTCCATTTATTATAAAGGTTCCTAGGGAACTCATTATAGGCATGTTTCCTATCAAAACCATTTGCTTTTGCATATGTTTACTAGTTTTTCGAATTAATCCTGCAGGTACATATAATTTGGAAGAATATGTAAGTGATTGATAGACAGCATCTTTTTCTTTTATTAAGGGCTCTAACAATTGATGTCTTTTCCCAAACAATCGAAATTCGATATTTCGATCGATATCTTGCATTTTTCCTTTTGGAAACTTATCAAATTCTTCCGTCAAGCCTTTATTAACGAACCTATAAAATCCCTCAAATTGTATCTGCCTAAATCCAGGTATTGTGGACATTCCCTCATTCTCATTCCGGATCATTTGAATCTGAAGTTGACTCTTTAGCAAAAAAAAAATCCCATTAGTGGCTCATTATTCATCGACCTTTATAGATAAATCTACTAATGATGGATTTTCTACTCTGTTTACTAAATTACATAAAATTTGAGTGAACTCCATATTATGTGTTTTATAAAAAAACCTTTTCCTTCATGTTTCGAATTAAGTGAGAATTTTCGACAGGTACAAATTGAAATGGATTGGGCATTCCTGGTATAGAATTTTTTTTACTTATACTTAACACTTAGTCAAACTTAACCCTTAGTAAAATCTTTTCTATATATAAGTATAATGAAATGGATTTTATTTATTTATACTTGTTCTTTATTATTATAGGGTAGTATGATCATATTTGATACTAAAGATTCATACTTTTTATAAATGAGATAAAGACAAAATATTCAGATGCATTAGATTAGAGAGTTGAATTTAGCACACTTAATTTTTAGTAATAATTATAATACTAGTAGATTCCTAGAATGGATAGAGTAGAATTTATTGGAATACTATTCCATGTAATGAAAAAAAAAAAAATGATATTCTGGGGTTTACATATGAATTAAAATTCGATTATAATTCTTAATTGAAAAAGAATTTATTGTTGAAAATTATGAATATTAATTGGTCGTAAATCCATTGGATTATCTTGTTCCATTAAAGAAACAAAATTGAAGATACAATACCCCTTTCAAAATCAAAACCTTTTATTACTTCTAAATAAGAAATAAAAAAATATAAAATTCCACAAGGATATACTTGATTTTAGTTAATGGTTTTAAATGGAATCCAATAAAAAAGAAAAAAGAGCAATTTCTTTTTGGAAAAGGATAAATACAATAAATAGTATTAAAGATACAAAAAAAGAATTGACTCCCCCCTCCCTAGAAAAAAAAAAAGAATGAATAATGGAATGTAGAGGAGATTTTTTTAATTTGATTTGGCGACATGGCCAAGCGGTAAGGCAGGGGACTGCAAATCCTTTATCCCCAGTTCAAATCTGGGTGTCGCCTTTTCAAAAAAATATTTAGGATTTCTTTTTATACTTCTAAAAAATAGAAACACTTGTCAATTTTGCCCTGAAAAGAGAGCATAGTAAATTAGAGTCAATTTTTAACATCGTTTTATCAATAGCCTCCCAGAGTCCTACTTTGACTCTACACTATTGATTCTACTATGATTATTAATCAATAATGGAATAATTCCTTCATAAAAATAGGAGACATAATTCACATGGATTTAGTAAGTTTTGCTTGGGCTGCTTTAATGGTAATCTTTACATTTTCGCTTTCCCTTGTAGTATGGGGAAGGAGTGGACTTTAGTTTAGAATAATTGATTGAGTAATTGATTCAGTAATCAAATTATATAAATTGTTTCATTGATTCTTTTGCATTCATAATTCGAATTTTGCGAAACTTTATTTAGCTTTTCTTTGTTTCAAAATTCTACTGAATATAATATTATCTCGTGTGATAGAAGGAACTATATAGAGTTCTTTCTACCACACTTTAGGATTCTAATTTACTGATTTTAATTAATATTTGGTATTTTCTTTGAATATCTTTTAATTATTTATTTAATGATTGATTCAGAATTTAGAATTCTAGTTGAAGGCAAATTAATCATTTTGACTAACTGTTTTTACATAGATAATAAGTAAAAAAGCAGTAGGAACTAGAATGAACAGTGCAGTAGCAATAAATGCGAGAATATTAACTTCCATAATCTCATTTTTTCTTTTTTTTTATCTTCGCAATACCTCGGGATGTAATCCCATAGAGAGTAAAAATTGGACCCTATAAATTCAATAGGATCTACTGCATCCTGATGATATTGAATCAGATCCATATATTGAATCGGATCCATATTATGAGTATGAATATTTGATCTATCAAATCGATTCATTATCAAGAATTGAATAGTGTATTATAGTATATATAATATTAGTAAGATCCTTTATATGAAATAAATTAGATCAGAAATGGTCATTGCATTTTCATCTTTTTCAACTTTTCCTTTTCTATAACCTACTGTCTATCTTACTTATCTTCTAATCTTCTAAAATTATTCTAGCTTTTTGCTTATACTTTAGTAAATAAAACTCAGTATTATAATATAACTGATATTCTATAATGAATATAGTAAGATTCCTGATTGTACGAATCTAAATATTTAAATATTTCTATTATCAATCTATACTAGTAGAAAAAGTAGAATTTCTGCACCCATATTTATCTGATGAGAAATTCATGATAAATATGAAAGAGGAAAATTATAGAAATAAAGATTTCTTCCTAATTAGGAATTAGATCTTGTTTCTTTTCTACCTTTTTTATAAAAAAGGAAAGGAGAAAAATTCGAGAAATTCGTCGGATCCTAGTTCGGGACTGACGGGGCTCGAACCCGCAGCTTCCGCCTTGACAGGGCGGTGCTCTGACCAATTGAACTACAATCCCAGCAAAGCAAAGTCTATGACATACATATCCACCACATAAAATTAAGATATAGACTATACTTATAATTATATAGTAATCTGTGATTCATTCAATAAAAGAATCAAAGAATCACAGATAATTTTACGAAAAATAAATTATTTTCTTTCTTTTCATGAGACTTTACGGAATAGAACTTTACTTAAGTAAACTATCATGAATCTCAATTCTGAGAAATAATTGAATTGATTCCAATATGGATAGGGACAAAAATTAGAGTCTTCTGATTAATTGAAATAATGGAAAGGAAGACAAATCTTTTATCTTATATTCATAAAATGGTGCATTATTGGGCCGAGCTGGATTTGAACCAGCGTAGACATATCGCCAACGAATTTACAGTCCGTCCCCATTAACCGCTCGGGCATCGACCCCAGAAGAATTCATTCTGGGTTTATTGATAAACTATGATGAACTTCCTTTCTTTCGTAGTAGCCCTACCCCCAGGGGAAGTCGAATCCCCGCTGCCTCCTTGAAAGAGAGATGTCCTAAACCACTAGACGATGGGGGCATATATATCGCCTGTGATCATAACTATGATATTAGTATAAATAATTTTTTTAAATTGTCAATGGAATTTATTTTATATGACTTGATCCAAAAAGTCTTTTCTACTTTTCTATTGGAATTCCATAAAATTTTTAGATTTGATAATTCATTTATGAATTATCCTACACTAAGTTATAAGGAAAAAATGATAACGAAACATTCTAATGAAAAGAAGTCTAAAATTCCTTGAGTTCAAGAAAATGGAGCAAAAATAATAAATCTTTGACTCACTTTTGATGTAATAAAATAGATTGTTTCTGAATGACCGCGTATAGGCATATATATATTATGCAAATTAAGAGTACATATATCATGTCAATATGTTATTTATTTGCATAATATCTAATCATATATAACATAATATATATCTATTACATCGATTATAGAATCCATTCTTAATAGGAAATGAAAATTGCTAATTCACTAATTGAATTCATGTGTCTTTAGTAATAGAGTAATGCTATGGTAAGGTGTAAGTCATGAATTCAAATAAGAAATTGAATTCAAATTTTTTTTTCATTTTTATTTATTTTTTCATTTTTATTTAAAGGTACTTAATCGCGTACCAAAAATTTGATAAGTAATAAAATAATATATGAAGACCAGAGTTTTGCTTCTAGTTGCGGGCTGCTTTTTTTGGGGGTGGGGTATACTCTCTTTGAAGAGTGGTTAAAAAAATGAATAGACGTTTCTGTCACCTAATTATTGCCCTTTGACTGTACCCTTTTATTTGATTGTATTGATGTTTAGTTTTTATGCGAAAGCGATCATACAACTTGTTGCAAATATATTTGCAAAAATATGGAAAAAAAAATAAGACATGTTTGTTACCGGGTGCAACAAAATTAAGTTAGTAAGGAAGGACTCGAATAATTTTTTTGATTTGTATAAATTTCTGGAATTACGAGTTGTGTATTGAATCCTTTTCTATTTGTTTTGAAATGGACTAATATCGATTCCAAAGATTCATTAGGTATTGACAAATACTATTTGTATAAATAGAATATATATAATGTTGTTTTTTAAATCTTTTGACAACTATTATGCAAGCGGTATTTCGATTCGTTTCGATATTTATTTAGAGGATATTGGTAAGTCATTAGCTAAGTATATTATATTGACATGCTATAAACAAACTTGCATTATAATTAAGAGATAAGCCAATATGAATAAATGGCTTTTGAGCATTTGGATCCCAATTCAAAAGTATCTGGGTTTTTACTTTTTTATCTTATTAGCTGCGTTCCTAGGCTATGGCTATTTTTTGATGGAAGAAATCCTGGAAAAAGTATTTCGTATACCTATTATGTATTATCGATATTGGGCAATTACGGACTATGTTTTTTTTATAATGTGTTGGGTTTTTGCCGACAACTTCTTGAAACCATTATGCAAGCGGTATTTCGATTCCTTTCGATATCTATTTAGGGGATATTGGTAAGTGATCTAAGTAGGTGTTAAATGGTTCAATTGTATTAATTCAAGCAAACAAATATCATCTTTTTCAAAGAATCGAAACAAAAAAAAATGCCAATATTTACAAATCCATTAATACAAATAATATATCCAAGCTAAACCCAATTTTCTTTTTTGGGAGATATTATTTTATATGGAAACAAATTGGATCATTTCCCTTTTTTTATTGCAAATACAAAATATATATCAAATTGCTTATGGCAAAAAATAAAATAATTGTATTCGTTTGCTTTTTTTCTAATAACAGAACAGGGTTTACTCTGTTCGAATAGTTCTTGAAAAAACTAAATAAAAGGCCCTTCTGTCACATATTATCGACCATTGACGGTGCCTCTTTATCTCCATTTTTTAATGTCTGCTTTTTATCCGAAATAGACCATACAACTTTGGATTTCTATCTTTGCAAAAATATGGAAAAAATAAAGTAAAATAGAGTCAAAATGTTTTCTTCAGGGGGTCTTCAATTGATTGATAAGTTGGATATTCAGGAGCCAAAAACTCTTAAATTTCATTGTTTTAATTGGTTTGGACGTAGTATTTGATTTTTCATTTTGATGAGTCTCGTTGAGGAATTCATGAAATATTGGATTTAAGAAAAAAAATATGAATGAATGTACTGGTTACAATACAATATATAAATGAAATAATCAACTCATATATTATTTATTTAGGCTCTATTTTAATAAATATAACCCTTAATACATTCAATTTGAATTTCTTGAATTTTCCTTTTAAGGAAGTCCGCTCGCGTAAAAAAAAAAAGGATAGTAAAGGAGCCAAAGATATGAAAGAATCAATAAAAAAATCTGAGCAATTTCTTCATATTTATAAACCTTTTCATAAGTTGGATAATATAACCCCTTCTTTTGTATTCTTATAGTATAATAAAAAAAAAAAAAGAAATTTTTTCTTATTGAAAGATATTATTAATTGCTATTTTGAATCCTTAATCTGAATTTTTTTCTTATATATCTTCCCGGAATTCAGTCTCCGGGTAATGCTTTTTTTTTTGAGTCATTACTAGTTTGAAGTGAAGCACTACTATGTATTTTAATTACGATAATTTACTCTAATTGCTTTTATTAACCTTTGCATTTTTTTTTGAACCTTCTCATTTTGAATTTCATTTGATATTCAATAAAATAATACAATAATTGAAATCAAAACGAAAAATAGAATTTATAATTTCTAGTAAAATTTGAGAGAATTTCAAATTGGATTGAATAGTATTTAGATATATTATTATTATAGTGAATAAACTATAATTATAGATTGATTCTTCTTAAAAATTTCTTAAGTAAATTCAAGAATTTTAAAATGATGAATGAATTAGAATTATATGATTTAGTTCATATGAAATGAATGGTTAAATTCATAACTTAATATTCGCAATTTTCTTAAATTTCTATAGATTATTTATATTATGTGAGCCCGCTTAGCTCAGAGGTTAGAGCATCGCATTTGTAATGCGATGGTCATCGGTTCGACTCCGATAGTCGGCTTTTTTATTTTTTATATGAATTTTTCTATAATTACTAATCTATCCCTTTATGCAAATAAAAAAAAAAATGCTAGATTACCGTTACGTTAACTTGCTTTTTTTTTAAGAAAAAATGGCTTAGAGGAATTATATCTTTAAAGAAAAATTTATTAAAAGAGCATCCATTTTCTATATAACTATATAAAACCCTAAAAAAAATATATATATATATACAAAAGATCCATATAGTGATACAATTCATTTTTTTAGTACTTTAATAAGTCCATTTTACTTTGTTTATCTTTGAGTTCAGCTTTAATTTTGATTTATCGTGTTAAATCAATTTTTAATAAAAAAGAAAATCAAAAAGGAAAAATCTTTATGTCTCGTTATCGAGGACCTCGTATTAAAAAGGTATACCGTCTAGGAGCTTTACCAGGACTACTTCAAAAATACTTTAAATATAGAATAGGAAAAGATCCTAAAAAAAAAAAGCTTAGCTATAGGACAAAATCGAAAGAATATCGTATTCGTTTACAAGAAAAACAGAAATTGCGTTTTCATTATGGTTTGACAGAACGACAACTAGTTAGATATATGCGTATCGCTGGAAAAAGCAAAGGGTCAACAGGTCAAGTTTTACTACAACTACTTGAGATGCGTTTGGATAACATACTTTTTCGATTAAATATGGCTTTGACCATTCCTGCAGCCAGACAATTAGTGAACCATAGACATATTTTAGTTAATGGTCGTATAGTCGATATACCAAGTTATCGGTGCAAACCCGGAGATATTATTACTCCAAAGGATAACCAAAGATCCAAAAATCTGATTTTCCAATTTCTAAAAAAAAAAAAAATCATAATATATTTGAGGAAATTTCCAAAGCATTTGCGTATTGTCTCAAAAAAAAAAAAATCTGAAGCACACGTAAAGCAAATAATAGATAGGGAAGACGTCGGTTTAAAAATAAAAGAGTACTTAGTCATAGAGTATTATTCTCGTCAATTTTGAACCTAACGAAAAAAATCCAAATTCAATTAATAGGATTTTGCCTTTTTTGCTTAACTCAGTAGATCTACATCTTGAATTCTTTTTTTTTTTTTTATTCATGTATAAAAAATGAATTCACTTTTTCAAATATTGACAGTTCACCTTTTTTTCTCTTTCCTATATTTGTTCAACTTAGATAAACATAGTATATTTATAATAATAATAATAAAAATGAGTTCCACTCATTAAAAAAAAAAAAGAAAGATTCTTGAATCTCGGGAACCAATGAAAGATATTCATATTCTACATTTGTATTTGTTTGTTTGAATCATAACAATCGTTCTACGGTTATATGTGTCATAATTGTATACGTGTGATACTATAAGATAGAGTAGTTATCGAAATTAGTGATTATGATTCCAAAAAAGTAAGGATTTTTTATCAATTTTCCCAAGTAAAAACCTCTGATTTGCAATAGGGTGATAAAAAAGAAAAAAAAAACCTCTAGAATCCTCTAAGGATACAGAAATCACAAATATAATAAATAATACTAATGTCTTTCAATCAATAAGAAGAAATATGATCAATATGTAATCTTTGAACAAGAAATATAAATATACAAATATATATATAGTATTCGAATTCATATGTACAAGATTCTCTAACTAATAGAAAGAAGACAATTCATCGGATACAAAGAAAAAAGATAATGAGTAGAAAAATTGATTAGATACCAATAGGACATTCCTTAATTCTTTTGTTATTCTAAAAAAAAACACAAAGAAATGGAAATATGGATATCTATTAATATGAAATGAAAATCGAGGCACGCATTCTATGACAAATCTTAATTTACCTTCTATTTTTGTACCTTTTGTAGGCCTTATATTTCCAGCAATTGCAATTGCTTCTTTATTTCTTTATGTGCAAAAAAACAATATTGTATAGATCCGAGATCTACAGAGTCTAGTTAGCTTAAAGTGAATCAACGAAAATTTTGAATATATAATAAAATAAACTACCAATTATTCTAAATATGTAGAGTAATTGGTAATTTTGAATAGTAGTGCTAATATCGAATAAATTATTTTAAGTGTAAGTTGATGAAAGTTACTTGGGGATCAAGAAAAAGAAAGTTAATTTCATTTGGATTATTTTCTCAATTCCAATCAAATGCAACTGTATCTAGTATAATATGAATTGGCAATCAAAATATATATGGATAGAACTTCTAAGGGGATCTCGAAAAATAAATAATTTTTTCTGGTCTTTTATACTTTTTTTAGGTTCATTAGGATTCCTAGTGGTTGGAATTTCCGGTTATCTTGGTAAAAATATCATCTCTGTATTTTCTTCTGAACAAATCCCTTTTTTTCCACAAGGGCTCATAATGTCTTTTTATGGGATCGCAGGTTTATTCATAAGTTCCTATTTATGGTGCACAATTTTGTGGAATGTAGGTAGTGGTTATAACCAATTCGATAAAAAAGAAGGAATAGTGTGTGTTTTTCGTTGGGGCTTTCCTGGAATAAATCGTCGTATCTTCCTTCGCTTCCTTATGAAAGATATCCAATCAATCAGAATTCAGGATAAAGAAGGTATTTATCCTCGTCGTGTACTTTATATGGAAATAAGGGGTCAAGGATCCATTCCCTTGACTCATAGCGATGATAATTTTTTGCCTCTGGGTAAGATTGAACAAAAAGCTGCTGAGTTGGCCTACTTCTTGTGTGTACCAATTGAAGTATTTGAAAATAATTAAAATGAATGAAGAAACTTCAAGTTTTATCAGGGGTATTTGTAAATTTCATTTTAAATACCAATCTTCTTTGAATATTCATTCGAACAAAACATGTTTGATTGTTATATTTTTTCTTCCCTTGGTTTGCTGATTGATTCATTATAGTAGAATAAAACAAAAAATATAGATAAAAGAACTAGAATGAATTATACAAATATATTTTAAATTAAGAAAGAATTCCGAAAAAAAAATTTGGTATATTCTTTTTTGATATGGCAAAGATATTTTGTATTTCATTTTGTATTTATATGTATGTAGGTAGCTCCATTCTTCAAATTTATACTAGCAAAAAGTATAACTAATAAACTAATTCAGTGGAGATTTATCCAAACATGACTTTCATAATAAAAAATACCTCTCGTCTTTTTAGGTGCAAGATTTAGAATTGATCTGTTGCTCTTTTTTTTTTTAAGAATTGTAGCTATACCGTGAAGCATTTCAAAATTATTAATTGATCCGAGGAAGGGTTTTTTTTTTTCAAAATCAAAATCCAATTCGTTATTTTGAATAGGTTTTCAAGTATTTATCTAAACGAAACGAATAAAGGAGATCTAAGAATGTAAGAACTCCATTAATAAAAAAAAAAAGATCAATATTTCAAAAAATAAATAGAATATAGAATCAATGAATGAAGGAAGTTGATTAACTATACTAAGTACAAAAAAATTCATCTAATCTAATTAAGTTAAGGAAAAAATGAAGAAAAAAAAAAAAAGATTATCTTCTTTATCATATCTTACATCTATAGCATGTTTGCCTTGGTTAGTTTCTCTTTCGTTTCATAAATGTTTAGAATTTTTGAGTACTCATTGGTGGAATACTAATCAATTCAAAACTCTTTGGAATTTTATTACAGAGAAACATTTTTTAGAAAGATTCATAGAATCCGAAGAACTCCTTCTATTAGAAAAAATCCTAAAAGAATGCCCGAAGACATATATACAAAAACTTCCTATAGGAATCCATCAGGAAACAATACAATTAGTTAAAACACACAATAAATATAATCTTGATATTCTTTTACATCTCTCAACAAATATAATTTATTTCACTACTCTAAGTAGTTATTTGATTCTTAGTAATGAGGAACTTATTATTCTTAACGCTTGGGGTAAAGAATTCCTATATAACTTAAGTGATACAAAAAAAGCTCTTTTAATTCTTTTCGTTACTGAATTAGGAATGGGATATCACTCAACTCGTGGCTGGGAGCTTCTAATCGGTTTAATTTATAGGGGTCCAATTTCATCTGTTTTGGTTTCTCTTATTCCAACCTTTTTAGATGTCATTTTGAAATATTGGATCTTCCATTATTTAAATCGTGTATCTCCTTCGCTTGTAATAATTTATCATTCAATGAAGAGATGAAGAACGAAATGAATATTGTTATGTTATATCAATTCAATCAGACAGCAAATTTGTTTCTATAGATTAGAAAGCATTTTGAATCTTACTGAATTTTCTCTATTTTAATCTTTTCAAGGTATTAATCCTATATTCTAGCAAAACTATTCCAGTACAATAACAACAAACTTGTGTATAGGGAGCTAGACTAGTTACCTATTTAATTTATTGTAGAAATTCTAGGATCTATGATTGGACATGCAAAATAGAAATCCTTTTTCTCCGGTAAAGAAACAAATGACTTCATCCATTTGTATTTTTGTATCAATCATGATATATGTAATAACTTGGGTATCTATTTCAAATGCATATCCTATTTTTGCACAACAGGGTTATGAAAACCCGCGAGAAACAACTGGACGAATTGTCTGTGCTAATTGCCATTTAGCTAATAAGCCCGTGGAAATTGAAGTTCCGCAAGCTGTGCTTCCTGATACCGTATTTGAAGCCATTATTCGAATTCCTTATGATATACAATTGAAACAAGTTCTTGCTAATGGTAAAAAAGGTGGTTTGAATGTGGGTGCTGTTCTTATTTTACCCGAAGGATTTCAATTAGCTCCTACCGATCGTATTTCTCCTGAATTGAAAGAAAAGTTAGGAAATTTGTCTTTTCAGAATTATCGTCCCAATCAAAAAAATATTCTTGTGATAGGTCCTGTTCCCGGTAAGAAATATAGGGAAATTGTCTTTCCCATTCTTTCCCCTGACCCTAATACGAAAAGAGATGTTCACTTCTTAAAATATCCTATATATGTAGGTGGGAACAGAGGAAGGGGTCAGATTTATCCTGATGGTAGCAAGAGTAACAATACAGTCTATAATGCTACATCCGCGGGTATAGTAAGCAAAATAGTACGTAAAGAAAAAGGTGGGTATGAAATAATCATAGTTGATGGATCAGATGGACGTCAATTAATTGATATTATACCTGCGGGTCCCGAACTTCTTGTTTCAGAAGGTGAAACCGTTAAGCTTGATCAACCGTTAACAAGTAATCCTAATGTAGGAGGTTTTGGTCAGGGAAATGCAGAAATAGTACTTCAAGATCCATTACGCCTTCAAGGTCTTTTGTTGTTCTTCACATCTATTATTTTGGCACAAGTCTTTTTGGTTTTGAAAAAGAAACAGTTTGAAAAGGTTCAATTGTATGAAATGAATTTCTAACTTCAGAAATTCCTTAGCATCAATCAACATAAAATTAGAAAAAAGTGTTGATTCCATTTAGAGAATACAAGGCAAAGAGGGGAAAAAAGAAAGGAACAAAAACTCTCTAGAGAGAAGAGATTCTTTGCCTTTCTAATCTTTTTTTTTTTTTTTTATTTAATTGACACAAGAAAAAGGATTTGTTACTCTTTTCTTGTGTCATTTTGAATTCAAATAAGAACTCTTATTTTTCGTCTAAAGATTACTTTTCTTTTTTACTTCCTAATATATCGAAATTCCTTTGTTTGAATTCAGATGAAATAATGGATAAACAAAGGAGAATTAAAGATTTCTGTTCTGTGTACTAAGTAATTTATTGAACAAATAGAACTTATTAAATAGAACTTATTAAGTTGTGAAATGAAATTCAACTTCTAGCTGAGAAAAAAAAAAAGACTTGAACTCTTCTAGTTCAAAGTTGAATTTTATTTGTAACAAATAAAAAAATCCTTATTGGATTTATAATTTGATCAGAGTTTTTTTTTTTATTTGAAAAAGAACTTGGATTAAGGTTCTATTAGTTTACTAGAGATGATTTGAAAAATATATATATCATCTATAGAAATCAAATTGAATACTGGATAGATTATTCATGAGAAAATAGATTAATTCCTTCTTCTTTGTTACTCTCATAAGTGCTCTCGTAAGAGTGAATATTATGTGTGAAGAGTAGAATGAA